ACGCGCAAGAAATAGGCCAATTCGGCGGCTTTTTGTTCAATTTCTCGTGGAGTCAAATTCTCATCAGTACGGGTCAAGGGAATGGCCCCCTGGCCTCTGATATCCATATAAAGGACACGACGAGCATAAATACCCTCTTTAACTTCTATTCTAACGGACTGAATATCTTTTATAAGGAATCGGAGGAATATGCGACGATTTTTTCCAGGAAATCCCCAACGAAAAATACACACTATCCCTTCCTTTCTATCGAATCGATCATAACCACTACCTACATTCCAGGAAATTGTGCACCACAAATAGGAACTAATAAAGAGACCCGCGATCCCGTAGAAAGACATCACGATCCCTTGTGGAAAAAAAATGATTTGCTGAGACGGAAAAAAAGATATCAAATTTCTACCAAGATAACTGGAAGTTCCAACCAATAAGAATCCTAATGAACCTAAAAAAAGGATAAGGGCCCAGCATAAATTACTTAGTTTTCGAGACCCCGTTATAAGTTCTATCCATATATCTTCTGATCGCCAACTCATACTTGATCTGATTGCATTTTATTGGAATTGAGAGAATACCCCAAATGAATTTGACTTTACTTTTTTTTGTTTCCGAAGTAACTCTCATCAACTAGCACTAGTTTGATGTGAACTAGCACTAGTTTGATGTGAACCTTTAGGAGTAATTCATCAAATTGGTTAGATCTAAAATAATAACATACCCTTCATATGAGCCCACTATACATATTGATATACCTATAGATCCACCGACTTTACATTTTAGCCATCCAGCAATCCTGATCTATTTGAAACTAGCTAGAATTCATTTACCCATAGATCTTTTTCTGCAGGCATAAGCACTTTTTCCTTTATGTTCGGCGGAAATTACACGTTAGACCATATTTTTCGAAATAGATATCTGTGTTATGCTACAAGTCTAAGTTCAAAAAAAAACGGATGAGATTGGGTCCCATCAGATCTAAACAATCTTGTTTTTTTGAACATGAAGAGATAAAGAAGCCATTGCAATTGCCGGAAATACTAGGCCTACTAAAGGTACAAAAATAGAGGGGAAATTGAAAGTTGTCATAAAATGGGTACCTCGATTTACTATTTGTACTTGCTATTATTTCTTTTTTATAAAAAAAAATATCTTATAATAATTATAATTAAGAATTGTAATTATTATTAATTAATTCAATTTCAAATTCTTAGTATAGAAATAAGTATCTATATATCAGAGTTTCTTACAGATTATCGAAAGATTCGTTAGAATGCGACCCAACAGGAATTTTTAGTGAAAATGGGATTTTCGGGAGATAGAGAAAGAGAAAAAACTATATATCTATCTTTTCTCTATTTGATTATATACATAAGACGAAATTCATTTTATTTGCCTAATTTCACGAAAGGAAGAATTCACTCTTTTATCTTGTTGATAGAGACTTCTTAATTAGTAATCGGGATTCTAGGTAAAAAAAAAAAGTTATCCGCAACTTTTTATTCTTTCTACAATTAGATCTTAGGTCATCAAAGAAAACTCCATTCTTATTTACTTTGATTCTTATAAGCTAACTACTTGTTTTCTACAAATAAACTAATTGAATTTTGTGTGCTCTACTTGATTGAATTTGAATTCAAAGGAAAGAAAGCGTGGAGCTTAAATAACTCACTCAGAACGCTTTTTAAAGGATTACGTGGTACAATTAGGTCAAATAAGCCCTTCTGGAATAAATATTCAGCCGCTTGTGAACCTTCAGGTACTGTTTTATTCAATGTTTGTTCAATTACTCTTTTACCCGCAAATGCAATATAGGAATTGGGTTCAGCAATAATGATATCTCCCAACATACCAAAACTAGCTGTTACCCCACCAGTAGTAGGAGATGTAAGGATTGATACATAAAATAACTTTTGATTTGATTGATAATCATATAAAGCAGACGATATTTTAGCCATTTGCATCAAGCTCAAACTTCCTTCTTGCATGCGTGCCCCCCCGGAAGCGCACACTATAATAAGAGGTAGAAATTGATTGGTAGCGTACTCAATCAAACGGGTGATTTTCTCCCCGACTACGGATCCCATACTACCCCCCATAAACTGAAAATCCATAACCCCAATTGCTACGGGAATACCATTTAGTTGACCTATGCCTGTTTGAACAGCCTCAGTTAATCCTGTCTTTCTTTGATAAGAATCAATACGATCTTTATAAGGCTCCTCCTCCGAATGAAATCCAATGGGATCCAGAGAGACCATGTCTTCATCCATAGGATGCCAAGTACCGGGATCGATCGAAAGTTCGATTCTATCTGAACTACTCATTTTCAAATGATATCCACATTGTTCACAAATATTTGTTTTTGATTTCAAAAATTTCTTATAATTTAATCCATAACAATTTTCGCATTGAACCCACAAATGCCTGTATTTTTGAGTTACATCGAGATCATTAGACCTTTCTCTTAGAGTTAAATCACTACTCTTCGTGTGGGTTCGTA